TTTTTTTTATTTATTATAAAAATTATTAAGAATGGTTAAGTATAATCATATACATATATATATGCATACATATATATATATATATATATATTTAATTATTTAATAAATATTAAATTAAAAAATATATTAAATAAATTTAATTTAATTTAAAAATTATTAATTATTCTTTATTTAAATGATCTGTATTAGGATTATAATGAAATTAATTTTTAATATTAATATTATGAAAAAAAAAATAAGAGAAATAATAAAAATTTATTAATTTATATTAAATATATAATATATAAAAAAAAAAAAAAAAAAAATCTATGCAAAATTTTTCAATATATAATAAAATAATTATGTTTTTGGAATTTATTATTAATTTATTTTACATATAAATTTTAGTATATAATTTTAATTATTTTAAAAATAATTAATTTAATTTTAGTAGTAATTAATATTAAAAATTTAAGAAATTAAGATTTAGTAATATAAAAATTAATAACTAATTTTGTGCCAGCAGTTGCGGTTAAACAAAAGTTAAATTAAATTATTTCAGTATATAATAAATAATTAAATTGTTAAAATAAATGTTAGATTATTAAGTGAAATTTTAATTTAATTAAATTTTATTTTAAAATTATGATTTAATAAATTTTGATATAAACTAGGATTAGATACCCTATTATTAAAAATTTAATTTATAATACTAAAATAGTAAATAATAATTTATTGAAACTTAAATAACATGGCGGTATTTTAGTTCATTTAGAGGAATCTGTCTAATAATTGATAATCCACGAATAAATTTACTTAGTTTATAATTTTGTATATCATTGTTAAAAAAATATTTTTAAGGAAAAATAATATTTAATATTTAAAATTAAAAGTTAAATCAGATCAAGATGCAGAATATAATTAAGAATATGATGGATTACAATAATTATAATTAAATGAATAATTTTTTTTTTGTAATAAAAATTTGAAGGTGGATTTAAATGTAATTTTAATTAATTTATTAAAATGATTAAAAATTAAAATATGTACATATTGCCCGTCACTTTCATTTAAAAATTGAAATAAGTCGTAACAAAGTAGAGGTACTGGAAAGTGTTTCTAGAAAGATCAAATTAGAGCTTGTATAAGTATTTCATTTACATTGAAAAGAAATTAAGAATTAATTAATTTGAGGGGGAAAATTAATAATTTAAATTTAATAAAAAAAATTTTAATATTAAAAAGAAAAAATGGGGGTTTAAGTATTTTTAATAGAAAAAATTAATATTTTTATAGTTAAATATTACTGTAAAGGAATTTATAAATAAATGAAATAAAATTAGTTAAAAAGTAAATTTTAATTATTGTATCTTGTGTATCAGAGTTTATTAAATAATAATAATTTATTTAAATAAATCTCGAATTTAAAAGAGTTAATTAATTAATAAAGTTAATGTTGAATAATTATTTTAAATAATTAATTAGAAATGAAATGTTAATCGTTTTTAAATATATCTAGTTTTTTCAGAAAAAAATTTAATTTTAAATTTAAATAATTTTATAATTATTTAATTAATTATGAAAATTTAAATTTTAATATTTTAGGGGATAAGCTTTAAATTAAAAATTTATAATTAATTAATTTTGAATTAAAATTTTTAAAATTTATATTGTTTAAAAATTATAATTTATTATAAAAAATTTTATTTTTAATAAAATTTAAAATAAAAAAATTTAAATTTTTATGAAAAAATAATTTATAATTAAATAAAATTAGAAATAATGATAAAATTAGTATAATATAATAAATTAAATTAAATTTATAATTAAGTAAATTAAAGGAATTCGGCAAAATTTTATATTCACTTGTTTATCAAAAACATGTCTTTTTGATAATAATTTAAAGTCTAATCTGCCCACTGATAAAATATTAAAGGGCTGCAGTATATTGACTGTACAAAGGTAGCATAATCATTAGTCTTTTAATTGAAGACTTGTATGAAAGATTTGATGAAATATAAACTGTCTCTAATTTATAATTAGAAATTAATTTTTTAGTTAAAAAGCTAAAATAAAATTAAAAGACGAGAAGACCCTATAGAGTTTTATATTTTATTTTTTTTAATATTAAAAATATAATTAAATTATATTAAGTAAATGAAATATTATGTTGGGGTGATAAAAAAATTTAATAAACTTTTTTTAAAAAATTAACATAGATAAGTGATTAATTGATCCATTAATAATGATTAAAAGAAAAAATTACCTTAGGGATAACAGCGTAATATTTTTTTTTAGTACAAATAAAAAAGAAAGTTTGCGACCTCGATGTTGGATTAAGATAAAATTTAAATGCAAAAGTTTAAAATTTTGATCTGTTCGATCATTAAAATCTTACATGATCTGAGTTCAAACCGGTGTAAGCCAGGTTGGTTTCTATCTTTAATAAAATAAAATATTTTAGTACGAAAGGATCAAATATTTAAAATAATTTTATTTAATTGAATATTAATAATATAATTTTAAACTATTTTGGCAGAAAATTGTAATGATTTTAGAATTCATATATGTATATTATTTAATATATAAATAGTATATGATATTATTGGATTTAATTAATATTTTAGTTGGTATTTTAGTTTTAATTGTTGGTGTGTTAATTGGAGTTGCTTTTTTAACTTTATTAGAACGAAAAGTTTTAGGGTATATTCAAATTCGTAAAGGTCCAAATAAAATAGGGTATATAGGTTTATTACAGCCTTTTTGTGATGCTATTAAATTATTTTCTAAGGAACAAGTTTATTTAAATTATTCAAATTATTTAGTTTATTATTTTTCTCCTGTAATAAGATTTATTTTATCTTTAATAGTATGAATATTAATTCCTTATATGTTTAATATAATTATATTTAATTTAGGTATTTTATTTTTTTTATGTTGTACTAGAATTGGGGTTTATACATTGATAGTTGCTGGGTGATCTTCAAATTCAAATTATTCTTTATTAGGTGGTTTACGGGCAGTAGCTCAAACTATTTCTTATGAAGTAAGAATGTCTTTAATTATAATATCTAGTATTATTATAATTTTGGATTTTAATTTAATAAAATTTTTTGATTATCAAATTATGGTTTGATTTTTATTTTTAATAATACCTTTAAGATTGTGTTTTTTATCTTCTATAATAGCTGAAACTAATCGTACTCCTTTTGATTTTGCAGAGGGGGAAAGAGAGTTAGTTTCAGGGTTTAATATTGAGTATAGAAGTGGGGGGTTTGCTTTAATTTTTTTAGCTGAATATTCTAGAATTTTATTTATAAGTTTATTATTTGTAATTATATATATGGGAGGTTATGATTTAACTTTAATTTTTTATTTAAAGTTAGTTTTTTTATCTTTTTTTTTTATTTGAGTTCGTGGTACTTTACCTCGTTATCGTTATGATAAATTAATATATTTATGTTGAAAAAGATATTTACCTATTTCTTTAAATTTTTTATTATTTTTTATAGGTTTAAAAATATTTTTATATTATTAAATAATTTTAGTATAAATTAATAGAATAAATATTCTTTCTTATGTTTTCAAAACAAATGCTTAATAACAAGCTCATTAATTAATTAATTATTAAAAATTAAATTATCTCATATTTTATTTAAAATAGGGTTGATAATAAAATAAGAAAAGTATAAAATTGTTAATAATTGTCCTGTAATAATATATGGGGCTTCAACTGATCGAGCACCAATTCAAGTTAATAAAATAATGATTGTAATTAAAAATCAAAATAAAATTTGATTAAGGGGGTAAAATTGAATTCCTTGAATTTTTTTATTAAAAGTAAATGGTAAAATAATTAAAATTAAAATTGATATTACTAAGGCAATAACTCCTCCTAATTTATTTGGGATTGATCGTAAAATAGCATATGCGAATAAAAAATATCATTCTGGTTGAATATGGATAGGTGTTACTAATGGATTAGCTGGAATAAAATTATCTGGATCTCCTAGTAAATATGGATTAGTTAAAGAAAGTATTGTTAATAATAAAATTAAAATAATAAATCCAATTAAGTCTTTAAATGTAAAAAATGGATGGAAAGGAATTTTATCTAAATTACTATTAATTCCTAATGGATTATTTGATCCTGTTTGATGAAGAAATAGTAAGTGAATTATTGTTAATATTATAATAATAAAAGGAAATAAAAAATGAAATGTATAAAATCGGGTTAATGTTGCATTATCTACAGCAAATCCTCCTCAAATTCAATTTACTAATATAGTTCCTAAGTAGGGAATAGCTGAAAGTAAATTGGTAATAACAGTTGCTCCTCAAAATGATATTTGTCCTCAAGGTAAAACATATCCTATGAATGCAGTAGCTATTAATAAAAATAAAATAATAACTCCTACTATTCAAGTATATATTAAATTAAATGATTCATAGTAAATTCCTCGTCCAATATGTAAATAAATACAGATAAAAAAAAATGATGCTCCATTAGCATGTAAGGTTCGAATTAATCAACCATAATTAACATTTCGACAAATATAATTTACACTATAAAAAGCTATTTCAATATTAGCTGTATAATATATAGTTAAGAATAATCCTGTAATAATTTGAATTATAAGACATAAAGCTAATAAAGATCCAAAATTTCATCATGCTGAAATATTAGATGGGGATGGAAGATCAATTAATGAATTATTAATGATTTTAATAATAGGATGAGTTTTTCGAATTGGTTTAAATATATTTATCATTAGTTATTTTAATATTAAATGCAGGATCGTAATGGACCAAAAAAAATATTAGTAATTTTTACTACTGCAATAAGAGCAATAAATAAATAAATAATTATTATTAAAGTTAATATATAAGTTTGTTCATTATATAATTTAGATAAATTAAAATTAAATTCATTATTAAAAAATAAAAATAAATTAAAAAAATTATTTATTTCATCGTTAAATGAAAAATTTATTCAAAATAAATTATTTTTATAAAAAAATCTGATGATTATTAAAGTGAATAAAATAAAAAAAAATCTTTTATTAAATGGAGAAATTTTAAATAGTTCATTTGAAGCAATTCTAGAAACATAAATAAATAAAACTAACAATCCTCCTAAAAAAATTAAAAATAAAATATAGGAAAATCAATAAGTATTAATTAATATTCTTGATAATATACACATAAAAAGAGTTTGAATTAAAATTATTAATCCTATTGAAAATGGATGGTTTAAAAAAAATATAAAAATTGATGTTGAAATTAGTGATAAAGATAAAAATATTTTAATAATATCAAAGAATAGTTTAATAAAAATAATAATTTTGGAGATTATTGATAAAGATATTCTTTTTCTTTGAAGTTTTTAAAGACTTTTCTTATTTTTGATTTACAAGACCAAAGTTTTTTATTAAACTATAAAAACAAATGATAATAAATATATGATTAGTAATTTTTTTAATATTTTTATTTGGTAATATAATTTTTGTATCAAAACATAAACATTTATTAATTGTATTATTGAGTTTAGAGTTTATAGTTTTAAGAATTTTTTTTTTTTTAATAATATATTTAATAATATTAGATTATAATATGTATATATTAATAGTTTTTTTAGTTTTTTCAGTTTGTGAAGGGGCTTTAGGACTTTCTATTTTAGTTTCTATAATTCGAACTCATGGAAATGATTATTTTCAAAGATATAATTTAATTTAGATGATAAAATTTTTATTTATGGTTATTTTTATAATTCCTTTATGTTTTAAAAAAAATATATTTTGAATGGTTCAATTAATAATAATAATAATAATAGTAATATTTATAAATTTAACTTTAAATATTATGAATTTTTCTAATCTTAGTTATATAATAGGTTGTGATTTAATATCTTATGGGTTAATTTTATTAAGAATTTGAATTAGAAGTTTGATAATTATAGCAAGAGAAAATTTATATAAAATAAAATTTTATGATAATTTTTTTTTATTAAATATTATTTTATTATTAATTATATTATATATAACTTTTAGAGTTATAAATTTATTTATATTTTATTTATTTTTTGAGGGGAGATTAATTCCTACTTTAATATTAATTATTGGATGAGGGTATCAGCCTGAACGAATTCAAGCTGGAATATATTTATTATTTTATACTCTTTTTGTTTCTTTACCTTTATTATTGGGGATTTTTTTTGTTTATGAAAAAATAAGAAGTATAATAATATATTTTATAAAATTTTATAATTATGATATATTATTATTATATTTAAGAATAGTAATAGCTTTTTTAGTTAAAATGCCTATATATTTTACTCATTTATGATTACCTAAGGCTCATGTTGAGGCTCCTGTTTCTGGTTCTATAATTTTAGCTGCTATTATATTAAAATTAGGTGGTTATGGGTTAATACGAATTTTAATTATTTTACAGAAAATTAATTTAAAAATAAGATTTATTTGAGTTGTTATTAGATTAATTGGGGGTTTATATATTAGATTAAAATGTTTTTGTCAGGTGGATATAAAATCTTTAATTGCTTATTCTTCAGTTGCTCATATAAGTATAGTAATTGGGGGTATTATAACTATAAATTATTGGGGATTTATAGGAGCTTATATTTTAATAATTGGTCATGGATTATGTTCTTCTGGGATATTTTGTTTGTCTAATATTAGTTATGAACGTTTAGGAAGACGGAGATTATTTTTAAATAAGGGAATAATAAATTTTATACCTTCAATAAGAATGTGATGATTTTTATTTATATCTTCTAATATAGCTGCTCCACCTTCATTAAATTTAATAGGGGAAATTAGTTTGATTAATAGATTAATAAGATGATCTTGAATTAGAATAATTATATTAATGGGGATTTCTTTTTTTAGAGCTGGTTATAGTTTATATTTATTTTCATATACTCAACATGGTAAATATAATTTAGGGATTTATAGATTTTATAGAGGGGTATCTCGGGAATATTTAATATTAATATTACATTGATTGCCTTTAAATATATTAGTTTTAAAAATTGATTATAGAATAATTTGATTTTACTTAAATAATTTAAATAAAAATATTGATTTGTGGTGTCAAAAATGTGAAATAATTCATTTTAGGTTATTAATAAATATTCTCTTTGTTTTATTAGATTTTTTTTTTTATTTTTTTTTATGTTAATTAATTTTTTTTTAATAGTTTATTTTATTATAAATAATATGGTAATATTATTAGAATGGGAGATTATTTCTTTTAATTCTATAAATATTGTTATGTCTATTTTATTGGATTGAATATCTTTATTATTTATAATATTTGTTTCTTTGATTTCTTCTTCAGTAATTTTTTATAGAAAAAGATATATAAGTTCAGAGTTAAATTTGAATCGTTTTATTATTTTAGTATTATTATTTGTTTTTTCAATAATTTTATTGATTATTAGACCTAATATAATTAGAATTTTTTTAGGTTGAGATGGATTAGGTTTAGTTTCTTATTGTTTAATTATTTATTACCAAAATATTAAATCTTATAATGCTGGTATATTAACAGCTTTATCAAATCGAATTGGGGATGTTATAATTTTAATATTAATTTCATGAATAGTAAATTATGGTAGATGAAATTATATTTTTTATTTAAATTTTATATCTAATGATTATTCAATAAAAATTATTGGTATTTTAGTTATTTTAGCTGCTATGACTAAAAGAGCTCAAATTCCTTTTAGATCATGATTACCTGCTGCTATGGCTGCTCCAACTCCGGTTTCTGCTTTAGTTCATTCTTCTACTTTAGTTACTGCTGGGGTTTATTTATTGATTCGATTTAATAATTTATTAGTTGATATATTTTTTTTTAAATTATTATTATTATTATCTGGTTTAACTATATTTATAGCTGGAATTTGTGCTAATTATGAATTTGATTTAAAAAAAATTATTGCTCTTTCTACATTAAGACAATTAGGGTTGATAATAAGAATTTTAAGAATAGGTTATGGTGATTTGGCTTTTTTTCATTTATTAACTCATGCTATATTTAAAGCTTTATTATTTATATGTGCTGGAGTTATTATTCATATAATAAGAGATAACCAGGATATTCGAATAATGGGGGGGATTAGATTATATATTCCTTTAACTTCTTTATGTATGAATATTTCTAATTTAGCTTTATGTGGAATTCCTTTTTTAGCTGGTTTTTATTCTAAGGATATGATTTTAGAAATTGTTAGAATGAGTAATTTAAATTTATTTATTTATTATTTATATTATGTTTCTACAGGTTTAACTATGTTTTATACTATTCGTTTATTAATGTATTTGATAGTGAATGATTTTAATTTGTTATCTATTTATAATTTATATGATGAAGATTTTATTATGTTAAGGGGAATATTTTTATTATTATTTATGAGATTAGTTTCTGGGAGATTTTTATCTTGAATAATTTTTAATTATCCTTATATAATTTATCTTTCTTTTAATATAAAAATAATAGTTATTTATTTTAGATTAATTGGTATATTTATAGGTTATTTAATTAGTAATATAAATATTTATTCTGTTAATAAATTTTTATTAACTTATAATTTAAGAATTTTTTTAACTATAATATGATTTTTACCTGGTTTATCGACTTATATAATAAATTATAGATTTTTAAGTTTAGGTCAAAAATTATTGAAAAATATTGATATAGGTTGGGGAGAAATTTATAAAAGACAGGGTATTTATAATATTATTAAAAATTATTCTATAATTTTTTATATTTATCAGTTAAATAATTTTAAAATTTTTTTATTTAGATTTGTTTTATGAATAATAATTTTTATTTTTATATTAATATTATAGATTTAAATAGCTTAAATTTAAGAGTATAATATTGAAGATATTAGGGTGATTAGTAAATCTTTAAATAATTATATATATATATATATATATATATATATTTATAAAAATATATTTATTTTATTGTTACAATGAAAATGTAATGTTTTTATTTAAACTATATAAATAAAGAAATATTAATGATTTTAATCACTATAAATTAAGTTAGCAGCTTAATTGAAATATATTTCTTAATTGGAATTTTATATTCAATTTTATCATTAACAGTGATATACCTCTATTTGGTTTCAATTAATAAATAAGGAGTATATTATACTCTATCTTTTAGGTCGAAACTAAATGCAAATTGCTTCTTATTTAAGATAAATTGAATTTCAATATTTTTTGAATGCAAATCAAATGTTTTTATTTAAACTATAATCCTATAATAAATTATTTAATATTTAATTAATTCAATTTAATATATTTTGATTTCATTCATGATATAATCCGATTAATAATATAATAATAAAAAAAAATCTAACTTTATATCAAATAATAAAATTAACTATTTTAAAAGTTGGGATAATGGGGAAAATAAGAGCAATTTCTACATCAAAAATTAAAAAAATTATAGTGATTAAGAAAAAGTGTAATGAAAATGGAATTCGAGCTAAACATTTTGGGTCAAATCCACATTCAAATGGGGAACATTTTTCTCGATCTAAAAGTGATTTTTTTGAAATAATAAATGAAATTATTATGAGTAAATTTGAAATTAGTATTATTATTAAAGATATAATTATTAATGTAGTAATTATTTATATTAATGTAATATTAATCTTTTTGATTGGAAGTCAAATATACTAAATATATTATATAAATAATTAATTTCCTCATCAATAAATTGAGATGTAAAGGAAAAGTCATACTACATCTACAAAATGTCAATATCATGCTGCTGCTTCAAATCCAAAATGGTGATTTTTTGAAAAGTGATTATTTAAATGGCGAATAAAACAAGTAGTTAAGAAAATTGTTCCGATAATTACATGAAGTCCATGGAATCCTGTTGCTATAAAAAAAGTTGATCCATAAATTCTATCGGCAATAGTAAATGGAGCTTCTAAATATTCATAAGCTTGTAAAATTGTGAAATAAATTCCTAATATGATTGTAATAAATAAACTTTGAGAAGTTTGAGTAAAGTTATTTTCTATAAGGGAATGATGAGCTCAAGTTACTGTAATTCCTGATGTAATTAAAATAATGGTATTTAATAATGGGATTTGAAAAGGGTTAAAGGGAATAATTCTTATTGGGGGTCATATAGCTCCAATTTCAATATTTGGGGATAAACTTCTATGAAAAAATGCTCAAAAAAAAGAGATAAAAAAAAAAATTTCTGAAACAATAAATAAAATTATCCCTCATCGAAGTCCATTAGATACTAATATAGTATGTTTACCTTGATATGTTCCTTCTCGACATACATCTCGTCATCATTGATATATAGTTAATAATACAATTAAATAACCTAATATAAGAAGGTTAGTATTAAAATTATGAAATCATTTAATTAATCCTGTTACTAATGTTATAGTTCCAATTGCTCCTGTTAAAGGTCATGGTCTGTAATCTACTAAATGATATGGGTGATTATGATTTATTGACATTAATTAACTTCTCTAGAATAAAGTGTACTAAGAATAGTAATTACATAAGCTTGAATAACTGCAACTGCTGATTCTAAAATTAATAATAAAATTTGAATAAAAATTAAAATAATTAATAAATAGTTTGATATATTATTTCCTGTTCTTCTTAATAATGTTAATAATAAATGTCCTGCAATTATATTAGCTGTTAAACGTACTGCTAAAGTTCCTGGTCGAATAATATTACTAATTGTTTCAATTAATACTATAAATGGTATAAGAATAGTTGGTGTACCTTGTGGGATTATGTGAATGAATATATGTTGAGTGTTATTAATTCATCCATAAATTATAAATCTTAATCATAATGTTAATGAGATTGAAAGTGAAATATTTAAATGACTAGTACTTGTAAAAATATAGGGGAATAAACCTAAAAAATTATTAAATAATACAAAAAAGAAAAGTGAAATAAAAATAAATGTTGAACCTTTAAATCTATTACTTCCAAGTAAGGTTTTAAATTCATTATGTAGTTTGTTTGAAATAAAATTTCATAAAATAAAATGTCGATTAGGGATAAATCAAAAAGAATAAGGAATAAATATTAATCCAATAAAAGTACTAATTCAATTTAATGGTAAATTTAAAATGTTAGTTGATGGATCAAAAATTGAAAATAAGTTATTTATCATTTTCAATTTTGATTATTTGAGGTTTTAATTATATTTTTATTATTTATTTTAATTATTTTATAATTAAAAATATAAAAATTTATAATAATAAAAATTAAAAAAATACAAATAAAAAAAATAAAAAAAAAAATTCAATTAATTGGTATTATTTGAGGAATAAAAGAATATTACTTAGTAATAATTTAAATTTGACATATTTATGTTATTTATTAACTAATTCTTTTCATTAGAGGTAGTTGCTAAATTACCATAAAGTGGTTTAAGAGACCAATACTTGCTTTCAGTCATCTAATGAATAATTATTAATTCAACTAATGAAATTTTTAATTGAAATTCTTTCAATTACAATTGGTATAAATCTATGATTAGCTCCACAAATTTCTGAACATTGCCCAAAAAAAATTCCTGGCCGATTAATAAAAAATCTTGTTTGATTTAATCGGCCAGGGTTAGCATCTACTTTAACTCCTAAAGATGGAATTGTTCATGAATGAATAACGTCTGTAGCTGTTACTAAAATACGAATTTGATTATTTATAGGTAAAACAATTCGATTATCAACATCTAATAAACGAAAATTATTAATATTTCTATCTGATTTAATTATATAAGAATCAAATTCAACGTTATTAAAATCTGAATATTCATAACTTCAATATCATTGATGTCCAATTGATTTTAATGTAATTAATGGGTTATTAAGTTCATCTAATAAATAAAGTAATCGTAAAGATGGTAAGGCAATAAAAATTAAAGTAATAGCTGGTAAGATTGTTCAAATTAATTCAATTATTTGACCTTCTAATAAAAATCGATTAATATAAGAATTAAAAAATAAATTTAATATTAGGTATCTAACTAAAATTGTAATTATAATTAAAATAATTAAAGTATGATCATGGAAGAAAATAATTTGTTCTATTAATGGGGATGCTCTATTTTGATAGTTTAAATTGGATCATGTTGCCATTTCTAAAAAAAGGATAAAACCTTTATAAATGGGGTTTAAATCCATCACATATAATCTGTCATATTAGAAGTTACTTAAAATTGGTAATTCATTATATGAATGTTCTGAGGGGGGGAAATTTTGATATCATTCAATTGAGGAAGGTATATTTAAAGAAAATAAAATAATACGTTGATTAATTATAGATTCTCAAATAATAATAATTATTATTATTATAGAAATAAGTGAAATGTAAGATCCAAAAGATGAAATAATATTTCATGATACAAAACTATCTGGGTAATCTGAATAACGACGAGGTATTCCAGCTAAACCTAAAAAATGTTGAGGAAAAAAAGTTAAATTTACTCCAATGAATATTGAAATAAATTGAATTTTTAATAAATAATTGTTTATTATTAAACCTGTAAATAAAGGATATCAATGAATAAAACCACCTAAAATTGCAAATACTGCTCCTATTGATAATACATAATGAAAATGAGCTACTACATAATAAGTATCATGAAGAGTAATATCAATTGATGAATTTGCTAAAACAACTCCTGTTAATCCACCTACAGTAAAAAGAAAAATAAAACCTAAACTTCATAATATGGAAGGTCTATAATTAATTTGTGTTCCGTGTAATGTAGCTAATCAACTAAAAATTTTAATTCCTGTTGGTACAGCAATAATTATAGTAGCTGATGTAAAATAAGCTCGTGTATCAATATCTATTCCTACTGTAAATATATGATGAGCTCATACAATAAATCCCAATAATCCAATTGCTATTATAGCATAAATTATTCCTAAACATCCAAATGTTTCTTTTTTTCCTCTTTCTTGAGAAATAATATGAGAAATTATACCGAATCCTGGTAGAATTAAAATGTAAACTTCTGGGTGACCAAAAAATCAAAATAAATGTTGATATAAAATTGGGTCTCCTCCACCAGCTGGATCAAAGAATGAAGTATTAATATTTCGATCTGTAAGTAATATAGTAATAGCTCCGGCTAAAACTGGGAGAGAAAGAACTAATAATAAAGCGGTAATTCCTACTGCTCATACAAATAGAGGTATTTGATCAAATGATATACCGTTAATTCGTATATTAATAATTGTTGTAATAAAATTAATAGCTCCTAAAATAGATGAGATTCCAGCTAAATGTAAGGAAAAAATTGCTAAATCAACTGAAGATCCTCCATGGGCGATATTAGATGAAAGTGGGGGGTACACTGTTCATCCTGTTCCTGCTCCATTTTCTACAATTCTTCTAGAAATTAATAAAATTAATGATGGGGGTAATAATCAAAATCTTATATTGTTTATTCGTGGGAAAGCTATATCAGGAGCACCTAATATAAGGGGTACTAATCAATTACCAAATCCTCCTATTATAATTGGTATAACTATAAAAAAAATTATAATAAAAGCATGAGCTGTAACAATGGTATTATAAATTTGATCATCACCAATTAATGATCCTGGGTTTCCTAATTCGGTTCGAATTAATAAACTTAATGAAGTTCCTACTATACCTGCTCAAATTCCAAAAATAAAATATAAAGTACCAATATCTTTATGATTTGTTGAAAATAATCATTTTCGCTAATAAAATGGCTGAGGATAAATAAGCGATAAATTGTAAATTTATTAACGAGAAATTTCTCTTTTATTAAAATAAAGTCTTATATTCAATTATGATATGAAATTGCAAATTTTAAGGTGTAAATAAATATACTAAGGCTTAAAGAAATTTCTTTATAAATAATTTTGAAGATTATTAGTTTAATTTAACTTAAAACCTTAAAAAAAAAATAAAGTTCTAATAATTATACCTAATAAGGAAATAAATCTAGAAATATTAATAAAAATTATAAAATTATTTTTAATAAAAATTTTATATCATTTTAATTTAATAGAATAAAATATAAAAGATGAATAAATAATTCGAATATAAATAAATAATATAATTAATCTTGATATTGTAAAAATAAAGGAAATAATAAATAAATTATTAATTAATAAATAATTAATAATTATTCATTTAGGAAAAAATCCTAAAAATGGAGGTAATCCTCCTAAAGATAAAAAATTAATTAAAATTGAAAATTTAATTGCAAAATTTAAATTTAAATTAAATAATTGATTAATATAAAATACATTAATAATATAAAATAAAAAACATATAATAAAAATAAATAATGAATATAATAAAAAATATAATATTCATAAATTTTCTCTGATGGTTAATGCTGATAATATTCATCCTAAATTATTAATTGATGAAAAAGCTATTAATTTTCGTAATGATGTTTGATTAAAACTACTGATAGTTCCAATTAATACATTAAAAATTATTACTAAAAATAAAAATTTTAAATTTATATAATAAGATAATAAAATTATAGGGGAAATTTTTTGTCATGTTATTAAAATAAAACAATTAAATCATGATAATCCTTCTATAATATTCGGAAATCAGAAATGGAAAGGAATAGATCCTATTTTTATTAATAATGATGAATTAATAAGAATTGATATAATGTTATTAATAAAAAAATTTTTTAATAATAAAAGATTCAATAAGATAGAAAATAAAAAATTAATGGATGCAATGGATTGAGTTAGAAAATATTTTAAGGATGCTTCTGAATTTAGTAAATTATTGGGGTTAGATATTAGGGGGATAAATCTTAATAAATTAATTTCTAAACCAATTCAACATCCTAATCATGAATTTGATGAAATAGAAATTAAAGTTCTAAAAAATACAATAAATAAAAAAAATATTTTATTTGAGTTGATTGTAAATAAAATTTAAAATAGATATTATAATAACTTAATGAGTTTTACTCATATTTTTTAAAAAAATTATATTTTAGTGTAAGATGCACGATAATTTTTGAAATTATAAGATATAGTTTAATTCTATAAAATATAATAAAGGTAAAATTTTACATAATTTATCCTATCAGAATAATCCTTTTTATCAGGCACTTTATTTTTTTAAAAAAAAGGGGTTTCCTTTATATTTGGGGTATGAACCCAAAAGCTTATTTTAGCTTATTTTTAA